AAGTGTTGATATAATTCGAAGAAGCAAACGACAATTTAATTTCAAGTTAATAAAGAAAAAAAGTAAAATAAGTATGTAATCTAAGGTACTTTTTTACATTTCTAGATTAAACAAAAGGATTCGCAAATAAAAGCGCTAATGCCACAACCAGTCCGTAAATTGTTAAAGCTTCCATAAAAGCTAGACTAAGCAATAAAGTACCTCGTATTTTACCCTCTGCTTCTGGTTGTCTCGCAATACCCTCTACAGCTTGGCCTGCAGCAGTACCTTGACCAACTCCGGGTCCAATAGAAGCAAGTCCTACAGCCAATCCAGCAGCAATAACGGAAGCGGCAGAAATCAGTGGATTCATGGTAAGTTCCTCGCACCAAAAAAAAGAAATGGTTAATGATACAATCAACCAATGAATTATTACTTTATTTTATCATTAAGTTTGATCATTAAGATCTATTGGGTCGGAGTAACTAAAAACTAATGATAATATTACTGAATCGTCAGAACTACTTCGATATCTCGTTTTTTGTTTCTACCCATGATGAAGTTTTTGTAAATCCATATACATACGGCTCTAGTTATTGCATTTCTTTCTTTCCAACCATTCTTTCATTCCATCTTTCGTTCTTTACTCTTCTATATCCTTGAGTTCATCTGTTTTTTCATCCAATCCACAATCACAAATGAAACAGAAGAAAGGACTTGACTTATCTTGTAATCCATCTAATCTAAATGCAGTAAACTGCAACCAAATCAATATATGCAATCATCAATATACGCAATGGATATCAATATGATCGATATCAACGATATCAATATATCAATATAACGATATCAATATGTATATCAATACATATATATATATATCTTTTTTTTTACAATTCCGTAATATCGTTCATCTTCTCTCCTACGACTCTAGGTCATATATTCATACGTATTTATATCTATTATGTTCTCCAACCAAGCAGATTATCTTGAACCATGCATGAATTGGGATAAGCTAAAAAAAAAAGACTATTTCGAAAACTAGTCAATGATGACCCTCCATGGATTCGCCTATATAAGCCGCGGCTAACGTTGCAAAAATAAGAGCTTGAATACCACTTGTAAATAATCCAAGAAACATGACAGGTATAGGAACTACTGAAGGGACTAAAGAAACAAGAACAACAACTACTAATTCATCAGCCAATATATTCCCGAAAAGTCGAAAACTAAGAGATAAAGGTTTTGTGAAATCTTCTAGGATGTTAATTGGTAAAAGTATTGGAGTTGGTTTGATGTATTTCTCGAAATAACCCAACCCTTTTTTGGTAAGACCTGCATAAAAATATGCCACTGACGTGGGTAAAGCTAAAGCAACAGTAGTATTTATATCATTCGTGGGCGCAGCTAACTCCCCATGAGGTAACTGTATGATTTTCCAAGGTAAAAGAGCACCTGACCAATTAGAAACAAAAATAAATAGGAACATAGTTCCAATAAAGGGAACCCAAGGTCCATATTCTTCTCCAATCTGGGTTTTGCTCAAGTCTCGAATAAATTCAAGGACATATTCAAAGAAATTCTGACCGTCGGTCGGAATGGTTTGTGGATTCCGAACAGCTATGATGGCTGAACCTAACAAGATAGCAATTACGACCCAAGAAGTGATAAGTACTTGGGCATGGATTTGTAAACCTCCTATTTGCCAATAGAAATGTTGGCCTACTTCTACACCCGATATATCGTATAACCCCTTGAGTGTTTTAATGTAACATGGTATAACATTCATATTGTCCTCTGATAGAAATTGAACTTCAAAAAAGGAATTAGTTTGATTCAACCATTTCTTTCTCAACTCACCAACTTGAATCATTAATCATATATTTAGGATACCAAGAAATCACATAACATCATAATATATATCAATATCCCCAGTTCTTTTTTTTTTATCTATTTTCAAAAATTCAAAAAAAAGTAACCGATCCAATAAATCTATGGAGTTGCCCAATAATTAACATTAACTAATTTTATTATTCTTAATCTTAATCATAATCAACGATTTCTTATATAGCTAGAACGACCTTCACAAATTGCGGATACTAATTTGTTAAGAATCAATCGAATTGAAGCTATAGCGTCATCGTTGGCTGGAATCGAAATATCTGCAAGATCTGGGTCACAATTTGTATCGATTAAACAAATCGTCGGAATCCCCAAAATGGCACATTCTCGAAGAGCCGTATATTCTTCTTGCTGATCAACGATGATCACAATATCAGGCAATCCCGTCATATATTTGATCCCACCGAGATATGTTTGCAAGGTAGATAATTTTCTCTTCAACATTGCTGCATCTCTTTTGGGGAGACGGTTGAGTTTCCCCATCTTTTCTTCTGCTCTTAAGTCCCTGAACTTATAAAGTCTCGTTTCCGTAGTGGACCAATTCGTTAACATACCACCGAGCCATTTTTGATTAATAAAATGAGACCGAGCCCTTATTGCAGCTGATGCTACTGAATCCGATGCTTTATTTTTGGTACCGACGATTAAGAAGTTTTTTCCCCTACTTGCTGCATCAAAAACTAAATCACAGGCTTCTGATAAAAAACGAGCAGTTCTAGCGAGATTTGTAATATGAATACCTTTACGCTTTGCAGAAATGTAAGGGGCCATTCTAGGATTCCATTTCTTAGTACCATGACCAAAATGAACTCCTGCTTCCATCATCTCTTCCAAATTGATGTTCCAATATCTTCTTGTCATTTTTTCCCACACTTCCTTTTTGTTTTTTCTTTTTCGTATTATTAACAAAGAGACGAGGTACCTTGAAATAAATAATTGTTCCGATGGAACCTTCTACCGGGGATTGACCATTGATACACGGCACAAACCATAAATTTTTTTAATTACTTATTTTATTTATTACCAAATCAATAATCAGACCAGTATAGTTAAAAGATAGTTAAAGTGAAAATGAATCCGCTCTTAGGAATCATTAAATCGCATAAATGATTGTTCTGATGTCTCATGGAAATTGTTTGTCGCGTAAGAACAAAATAATTCTCTATGGTGTAACAAAATATCTCCCATTTCCAACTCGAATAGATTTTTTCTTTTGATTTCCAAATAAATGTTTTTGTCTTGCCTTGAACGGTGCACAAATTTTTGGAATCCGGTACCAACAGGTATAATCCCCCCCAGAACAACGTTCTCTTTCAGGCCTTTCAACCAATCAATACGACCTCGTAGAGCAGCTTTTGCTAAAACTCGAGCGGTTTCTTGAAAACTTGCTTCGGATATGAAACTTTGAGTATTCAGAGACGCTCTTGTTATTCCCAATGAGATTGCCCGATAACAGATCGATTCGTCCAAAGCGCGCCCTGCTCGTTCCGCTCGCAACAATCCGATTAATTCTCCAGGCGAAAAAACATTAGACATTCCATCTTCTGAAACCAACACTTTTGATGTTACTTGACGTACAATAATCTCTATATGTCTATTATGAATCTGTACCCCCTGGGATCGATAAACCTTTTGGATCTTATTAACCAAAGAGATACGACTTTGGGCTATGGTTAGCTCAGCTCCAATCAAAAACCCCCAGGGGATCCCAAGAATTCTTGGTATACGCTCGTTCCAACCTTCAACTCTCCTTTCGAGGTTCATCGATATTGAATCAATCGAACGCACTTCTAAGATTTGTTCTACTTTTGGAAGACCTTGCGTTATGTCACCAGATCTCGATTTTTCATATATAAATGTAACTAATGTATCTCCTTCGTAAAGGATTTTCCCATAATGACCATGAACAGTTGCTCCAGGAGTAGCCAAATAAGGCTTAGCCAATCTTATAACTAAAAAGTCGACATTAACAATTAAAATTTGACCAGATTTTTTTACGTGTGGTTCATATTTAAATAGACATACATTTTCACAAATAAATTGTCCAAGGCTAATTTTGATCGATGTCTCTTCACAATAATCATGGTGGAGAAAGCACCAATTCAAATGGAATGGGTTCAAAATGATGTTACTGCATAGATCGGGATTATAAATCCTCCTATTTTCATCTATTAAACAGTATTTAAGTACTTGAAGTACTTGGAAAATCTGTTTCAAATTGTCAAGTAGCAAATATTTCTTTAACACGATCTGATTATGAGTTATTAAATGGTAAGATGAATAAAAATTCGATATTTTAGGTACAATAGCGCCTAAGGGACCTAAATAATCCCTAATTGGAATTTGGGGATCCGATTCTTTTGTCACATTGTTATATTTCGAACTATTGAATGGACCAATTCGAGAACAATTGGATGATGACAAAATTATCAAAGATTGGCATTCCTTATTTCGATTCAACAACATACCAATAGTTCCTTGATGTTGCCTAAGTGATTGAATCTTCGCCTTGGAATAAAAAGGATTGATATTGGTGCAATCTAATCCATTATCGGGAATCAATCCGGAACTTGCCCTATCATACCTTTTTCCGGTATACGAAATAGTGGACTTGACTAACTCAATTCTTATGAAATCGCGAATTAGATCATTTGCCCTTACCTCAACAAAGGAAGCATGAACCTCTTCTATAGAACCGTTTTGTTCTTGGTCCCAATTCAATACTAAGCAAGTCCGAACTAATTGAATACTTGTGTGATAAATTCCTCGAATTGACTTGCCATTTCCATAAAGGATATAATTGACAACTCTAAATTGGACATTATCCTTTTCCTGCAAGATATCACGAGGGAAAAGTGTTGCTAAATTTATCCCGTCGGATATTTCATATGTGACTACGGGTCGAACCGAAACAAAATACTTTTTCTTGGTAGGTGTGATTCGTTGAACATAGATCCAATTTTTCCGTTTTTTTGATTCTTTAGAATTTTTTTTTTCCGTTTCTGGTGGTATAAAAATGCCGCTGTGCCTGGATATCTTATCTGTCTCTCCAGGAAAATGAATATCTCCAGAAAAGATTTTAAGTTCAATATATTTTTTTTTTCTCTCTACTCGGACTA